GAAAAAAAAGAATATCTTTTACGTTTCCGCCCAGTTTATCAACCTTTTGGAAAATGATACAAAGAAAGACTTCCTTGTCCATAATAGAAAAACTCTCTTCTGATGAACTGTACAATCATTGGGTTTCTACCAACAAACAAAAAAGTAACAATCTAAACAATGAGTTCATAAATAGAATTAAGGCTCTAGACAAAGAATTTCTTTCTTCGGATATGTTCGAAAAAGGAATTAGGTTGTGTAACGATGAGACTAAAAAAGAATACTTGCCCAAAATATATGATCCTTTCTTGAATGGGACACATCGTAGAACAATCAAAAAAAAGTTTTCACCTTTAATCATAAATGAAACTTCGATAGAAAATTTCATAGGAACAAATAAACTTCATACTATCTTTCTTACTGATACGGATTACCGAGAATTTGAACATAAAATAAATATATTTACTAAAAAACCATTATCAACAGAAATTGGTCATTTCTTGACTTTAATCAGTGAACTAAATAGAGAATCAAAATCGAATTTCAATTTTAAAGGACCTTCTTTATTTTCCGAAAAAGAACAAAAAAGAATGGATTCAGAAAATGAAACAAAATTTTTAAAATTTTTATTCAATGCAATTATAAGTGATCTTCTTAATCAAAAAAAAAAAAAAAAATCTATTGGAATAAAAGAAATTAATAAAAAGGTCCCTCGATGGTCATACAAATTAATCAACGAATTAGAACAACAAGAAGGAGAAAGTGAAGAAGAAGTACCAATAGATCATCAGATTCGTTCAAGAAAAGCCAGACGTGTAGTGATTTTTACTGATAACCGGCGAAATACTGATACTAATAATACTGATACTAATAATCCTGATCAAACAGACGAAGTGGCTTTGATACGCTATTCGCAACAATCGGATTTTCGTCGAGACATAATCAAAGGTTCTATGCGAGCCCAAAGACGTAAAACAATTATTGGAGAACTCTTTCAAGCAAATATGCATTCCCCGCTTTTTTTGGATAGAATAGACAAATCACACCCCTTTTCTTTTGATATCTCCGGACTGATGAAACTCAGTTTTCGAAATTGGATATGGATAGTAAAAGGAGCCAAATTCAAAATTTCAGATTCTAAAGAAGAAGAGATAAAAAAGGGGGAGAAAAGGGAGAAAGACAAGAAAGAAGAGAACAAAAGAAAGGAGAAAGCGCGGATAGAAATAGCAGAAGCCTGGGATACCATTCCATTTGCTCAAGTAATAAGAGGTTCCATGTTAATAATTCAATCGACTCTTAGAAAATATATTCTATTACCTTCATTAATAATAGCGAAAAATATTATCCGTATCCTATTTTTTCAATTTCCTGAGTGGTCTGAGGATTTTAAGGAATGGAATAGAGAAATGCATGTTAAATGTACCTATAATGGTGTTCAATTATCAGAAACAGAATTTCCGAAAAATTGGTTAATAGACGGCATTCAGATAAAGATTCTATTTCCTTTCTGTCTGAAACCTTGGCACAGATCTAAGCCACAGTCCTCTCATATAGATCGAATGAAAAAGAAAGGACAAAAAAATGATTTTTGTTTTTTAACAGTTTGGGGAATGGAAGCTGAACTTCCTTTTGGTTCTCCCCGAAAACGGCCTTCCTTTTTTGAACCGATTTTTAAGAAACGCGAAAAAAAAATTGGAAAATTTAAAAAGAAGTATTTTCTAGTTATAAAAGTTTTAAAAGAAAGAACAAAATTATTTCTAAATATCTCAAAAAAAACAAAAAAATGGATTATCAAAGGTATTCTATTATTTAATAAAATAATAAAGGAACTCTCAAAAGTAAATCCAATTCTATTATTTAGATTGAGAGAAGTAGATAAATTAAGCGAAACTCAAAAAGAAAAAGATTCTATAACCCACAATCAGATAATTGATGAATCTTTTAGTCGAACTCGATTTACAGATTGGACGAATTATTTACTGACAGAAAAAAAAATGAAGGATCTAACTGATAGAACAAGCACAATCCGAAATCAAATAGAAAGAATTACAAAAGAGAAAAAAAAAGTGACTCCGGGAATAAATGTTAGTCCTAATAAAACAAGTTATAATGCTAAAAGATTCGAATCACCAAAAAATATTTGGCAAATATTAAAAAGAAGAAATGCTCGATTAATCCGCAAATTACATTATTTTTTTAAATTTTTCACTGAAAGGATATACATAGATATCCTTCTATCTATCATTAATATTCCCAGAATTAATATACAACTTTTTCTTGAATTAACAAAAAAAATTATTGATAAATCCATTTACAATAATAAAACAAATCAAGAAAGAATTAATAAAACAAATCAAAATACAATTCACTTTATTTCAACTATAAACAAGTCACTTTATAATATTAGTAATAAGAATTCACATAATTTTTGTGACTTATACTTCTTGTCACAAGCATATGTATTTTACAAATTATCCCAAACCCAAGTTCTTAACTTGTATAAGTTAAGATCTATTCTTAA